GCTAGTGTAGCTTAAATAAAGCATAACACTGAAGATGTTAAGATGAACCCTAGAAAGTTCCACAAGCACAAAGGTTTGGTCCTGACTTTACTATCAGTTTTAGCCCAATTTATACATGCAAGTATCCGCATCCCCGTGAGAATGCCCTCAATCCTTTACCCAAGGACAAGGAGCCGGCATCAGGCTCGCTACCGCGGCCCAAAACGCCTTGCTTCGCCACACCCCCAAGGGAACTCAGCAGTAACAAACATTAAGCCATAAGTGAAAACTTGACTTAGTTAGGGCTAAGAGGGCCGGTAAAACTCGTGCCAGCCACCGCGGTTATACGAGAGGCCCTAATTGATAGCCACGGCGTAAAGGGTGGTTTGGGAAAAGATAAAATAAAGCTAAAGACCTACCAAGCCGTTACACGCACCCCGAAGGCACGAAGTCCTAATACGAAAGTAGCTTTACCACCACCCCAACACCACGAAAGCTAAGAAACAAACTGGGATTAGATACCCCACTATGCTTAGCCTTAAACCCAGATGTTAAATTTACAAATACATCCGCCAGGGTACTACGAGCGCTAGCTTAAAACCCAAAGGACTTGACGGTGTCTCAGACCCACCTAGAGGAGCCTGTTCTAGAACCGATAATCCCCGTTAAACCTCACCACCCCTTGCTTTTCCCGCCTATATACCGCCGTCGCAAGCTTACCCTATGAAGGCACTACAGTAAGCAAAAAGAGTATTACCCAAAACGTCAGGTCGAGGTGTAGCTTATGAGGTGGAAAGAAATGGGCTACATTTTCTTTAACAGAATACTACGGACAACACTATGAAACTGGTGTTCAAAGGTGGATTTAGCAGTAAAAGACAAATAGAGCGTGTTTTTGAACCAGGCTCTGAGACGCGCACACACCGCCCGTCACTCTCCCCATCACCTGTTTTTCTAAGTAAATAACCACAATATTTTTCTATCGGGGAGGCAAGTCGTAACATGGTAAGTGTACCGGAAGGTGTACTTGGAACACCAGAACGTGGCCGAGATAGTTAGGCACCTCCCTTACACCGAGACCACACCCATGCAAGTTGGGTCGTTCTGAGCTAAAAAGCTAGCTCAACCACCAAAGCCAAAACAACAACATTTCACACCTTTTTTTAAAACTAAAAAACTAAACTAAAACATTCTCCTGCCTCAGTACGGGCGACGAAAAAGGAACTAGCAAGCAATAGAAAAAGTACCGCAAGGGAAAGCTGAAAGAGAAGTGAAAAAACCCATTTAAGCCTAATAAAGCAGAGACTAAACCTCGTACCTTTTGCATCATGATTTAGCTAGAACATCTGAGCAAAGAGGACTTTAGTTCAAAATCCCGAAACCAAGTGAGCTACCCCGAGACAGCCTATTACAGGGCCAACCCGTCTCTGTGGCAAAAGAGTGGGAAGATTTCCGGGTAGAGGTGACAAGCCTACCGAACTTGGTGATAGCTGGTTGCCTAGGAAATGGATAGAAGTTCAGCTTCGCACTCCTCAACTCAAACAAGAATTTCACCCAATGAGATCGAGTAACGTACGAAAGTTAGTCAAAGGGGGGACAGCCCCTTTGAACCAGGACACAACCTGCCTAGGAGGTTAAGGATCATATTGAATAAGATTACTGCTCTAGTGGGCCTAAAAGCAGCCACCTAGACAGAAAGCGTTAAAGCTCAGGCAGAACTCAAATCTATTATATTGTTACACTTATCCCAAACCCCTTCCCCTACTAGGCCACTCCATGCTTACATGGAAGAGATTATGCTAAAATGAGTAATAAGAAGGGACCCCCTTCTCCCGGCCCACGTGTAAGTTAGATTAGACCAACTACTGACAATTAACGAACCCAACCCAAGAGGGCAATGTGGCAACAAAATAAAATCAAGAAACTCCCACATATATTAATCGTTAACCCAACACTGGGGCGCCACAAGGGAAAGACTAAAAGAGAAAGGAAGGAACTCGGCAAATACAAGCCTCGCCTGTTTACCAAAAACATCGCCTCTTGCAAAAATCAATGTATAAAAGGTCCTACCTGCCCAGTGACTCTGTTAAACGGCCGCGGTATTTTGACCGTGCTAAGGTAGCGCAATCACTTGTCTTTTAAATGAAGACCTGTATGAATGGTATAACGAGGGCTTAACTGTCTCCCTTCTCTAGTCAATGAAATTGATCTACCCGTGCAGAAGCGGGTATATAAATACAAGACGAGAAGACCCTTTGGAGCTTAAGACAACCTAAGCCAACCGTGTTAAGAACCTTTAATAAAATAAACGAAACAAAACAGCAACTGGCCAACGTCTTCGGTTGGGGCGACCGCGGGGGAAAACAAAGCCCCCATGTGGACTGGGAAGTTCCTAAAACCAAGAGATACATCTCTAAGTCACAGAACATCTGACCTAAAGATCCGGCCACAAGCCGATCAACGGACCAAGTTACCCTAGGGATAACAGCGCAATCCCCTTCAAGAGTTCATATCGACAAGAGGGTTTACGACCTCGATGTTGGATCAGGACATCCTAATGGTGCAGCCGCTATTAAGGGTTTGTTTGTTCAACAATTAAAGTCCTACGTGATCTGAGTTCAGACCGGAGCAATCCAGGTCAGTTTCTATCTGTAAAGCTGCTTTTCCTAGTACGAAAGGACCGGAAAAACAAGGCCCACACTCAAAGCACGCCTTACTCTAACTTGATGAAACCAACTCAACCAAACAAAAGAGAGCACCCCCCCCCCCCCCCCCAGATAAGGGCTTACTAAGGTGGCAGAGTTTGGTAATTGCAAAAGGCCTAAGCCCTTTATGCCAGAGGTTCAAATCCTCTCCTTAGTTATGTTAACCCTACTCCTAACTCATGTAATCAACCCCCTCACCTACATCGTACCAATCCTTCTAGCAGTAGCATTTTTAACCCTTATTGAACGTAAAGTATTAGGCTATATGCAATTACGAAAAGGCCCAAATGTCGTAGGACCCTATGGTCTGCTTCAACCAATTGCAGATGGGGTTAAACTTTTTATCAAAGAACCCGTCCGCCCCTCAACCTCTTCCCCATTCCTATTTTTAGTAACTCCTATGTTAGCCCTCACCCTGGCCCTAATGCTATGAGCACCTATACCAATTCCATATCCTGTAACAGACCTAAACCTCGGAATTCTATTCATTATAGCCCTCTCAAGCTTAGCCGTATACTCAATTTTAGGATCAGGGTGAGCCTCTAACTCAAAATATGCCCTTATTGGGGCCTTACGAGCCGTTGCCCAAACAATCTCCTATGAAGTAAGTATAGGACTAATTCTTTTATCAATTGTTATCTTTACAGGGGGTTTCACATTACAAATATTTAATGTTACCCAAGAATCAGTATGACTTCTACTACCCGCATGACCAATAGCAGCAATATGATACGTTTCAACATTAGCAGAAACCAACCGAGCCCCATTTGATTTAACAGAAGGAGAATCAGAACTAGTATCCGGGTTTAATGTAGAATACGCCGGAGGCCCATTTGCCCTATTTTTCTTGGCAGAATATGCCAATATCCTACTAATAAATACACTCTCAACCATTCTATTTCTAGGAGCCTCACATATCCCAACCATCCCAGAACTAACATCAATTAACCTAATAACCAAAGCCGCACTTCTATCAGTAATATTTCTATGAGTACGAGCCTCCTACCCCCGATTCCGATATGACCAACTTATACACCTAGTTTGAAAAAACTTCCTTCCCCTCACCCTAGCCTTCATCTTATGACATACCGCCCTTCCAATTGCATTCGCAGGCCTCCCACCCCATCTATAATACTTCACAAGGAGCCGTGCCTGAATGTCCAAGGACCACTTTGATAGAGTGACTTATGAGGGTTAAAATCCCCCCAGCTCCTAGAAAGAAGGGACTTGAACCCATGCCCAAGAGATCAAAACTCCAGGTGCTTCCACTACACCACTTCCTAGTAAGATCAGCTAATTAAGCTATCGGGCCCATACCCCGAAAATGTAGGCTAATACCCTTCCCTTACTAATGAACCCCTACGTACTTACCCTATTCCTATTCAGCTTAGGCCTAGGAACAACTCTTACCTTCGCCAGCTCGCACTGACTTCTTGCCTGAATAGGCCTAGAAATTAATACACTAGCTATTATTCCACTCATAGCCCAACACCATCACCCACGAGCAGTAGAAGCCACCACCAAATATTTCCTTATTCAGGCCACAGCCGCAGCAATAATTTTGTTCGCCAGCACTACCAATGCATGACTTACAGGAGAATGAAATATTACCTACCTCTCACACCCCATTGCCACCGCAATAACTATAATAGGCCTCGCACTAAAAATAGGACTTGCCCCACTACACTTCTGACTACCAGAAGTCCTACAAGGCCTTGACCTTACTACCGGCTTAATTTTATCGACCTGACAAAAACTTGCACCATTCGCCCTACTTATTCAAACAGCCCCCATAATTAACCCCACATTAATAACCCTTTTAGCAATCTCCTCAACCCTCATAGGAGGCTGAGGAGGACTAAACCAAACCCAATTACGAAAAATTCTTGCCTATTCATCCATTGCACACCTCGGCTGAATGATTATTATTATCCAATTTATACCCCAACTTTCCTTACTAGCCCTAGGAATCTACATTATTATAACAACAACAGCCTTCCTAACATTCAAATTTTCAGCAACAACAAAAATTAATACACTTATATTAACCTGGTCTAAAAACCCCACCATAACAATGACCGCTACCCTAACCTTACTTTCCCTCGGCGGCCTCCCCCCCCTAACCGGTTTTATACCAAAATGATTAATTCTACAAGAGCTAACAAAACAAGGCCTACCACTTACAGCAACCCTTGCGGCACTAAGTGCCCTTCTCAGCCTATACTTCTACCTCCGACTTTGTTATGCCACAACCCTAACAATTTCCCCAAACACAAATAATTCAACTACCCCTTGACGCCTACCAAACACACAGACAACCCTTCCCCTTGCAGTTCTTACAACAGCAACAATACTACTTCTCCCAATCACCCCAGCAATTATAGCACTAACATACTAAAGAGGCTTAGGATAAGCAGACCAAGGACCTTCAAAGCCCTAAGCAGGAGTGAAAACCTCCTAGTCTCTGACTAAGACTTGCAGGACTCTATCCCACATCTTCTGAATGCAACCCAGACACTTTAATTAAGCTAAAGCCTTACTAGATGAGAAGGCCTCGATCCCACAAATTCTTAGTTAACAGCTAAGCGCTCAAACCAGCGAGCATTCATCTACTTTCCCCGCCGCGTCTAAAAAGGCGGGGAAAGCCCCGGCAGGGTTCATTCTACGCTCCTAGATTTGCAATCTAATGTGCACTACACCACAGGGCTATACTTTGATTTTTGGTAAGAAGAGGATTTAAACCTCTGTCTACGGAGCTACAATCCGCCGCCTAAACCCTCGGCCACCCTACCTGTGGCAATCACACGCTGATTTTTTTCCACAAACCATAAAGATATTGGCACCCTTTACTTAGTATTTGGTGCATGAGCCGGAATAGTTGGTACAGCCCTAAGCCTTCTAATTCGAGCAGAACTCAGTCAGCCGGGATCCCTTTTAGGTGATGACCAGATTTATAATGTTATTGTTACTGCACATGCGTTTGTAATGATTTTCTTTATAGTAATACCAATTATGATTGGGGGCTTCGGAAACTGACTTATTCCCCTAATAATTGGTGCACCCGACATAGCATTTCCACGAATAAATAACATAAGCTTCTGACTGCTGCCCCCATCTTTTCTTCTCCTACTAGCTTCCTCCGGAGTAGAAGCCGGAGCCGGCACAGGTTGAACTGTTTACCCCCCACTTGCTGGAAATTTAGCGCACGCAGGCGCCTCCGTTGACCTAACCATTTTTTCCCTCCACCTTGCCGGTGTCTCCTCAATTCTTGGAGCTATCAACTTTATTACAACTATTATTAATATAAAACCACCGGCCATTTCACAATATCAAACCCCCTTATTTGTCTGAGCTGTCCTAATTACAGCCGTCCTCCTCCTTCTCTCCCTACCAGTTTTAGCTGCCGGAATTACTATACTCTTAACAGACCGAAATCTCAACACTACTTTCTTTGACCCTGCAGGCGGAGGGGACCCAATTTTATACCAACACCTATTTTGATTCTTTGGTCACCCGGAGGTTTATATTTTAATTCTCCCAGGGTTTGGTATAATTTCCCACATCGTAGCCTATTACGCAGGAAAAAAAGAGCCATTCGGATATATAGGCATGGTATGAGCAATGATGGCCATCGGTCTTTTAGGCTTTATTGTTTGGGCCCATCATATGTTTACAGTAGGCATAGACGTAGATACTCGAGCTTATTTTACATCTGCAACAATAATTATCGCAATTCCCACAGGAGTAAAAGTGTTTAGCTGACTAGCTACTCTTCACGGGGGGTCGATCAAATGAGAAACCCCGCTCCTTTGGGCCCTGGGCTTTATTTTCTTATTCACAGTTGGAGGCCTGACGGGGATTGTTCTAGCCAACTCCTCCATCGACATTGTCCTACATGACACCTATTATGTTGTTGCCCACTTCCACTACGTCCTATCAATGGGTGCTGTATTTGCTATTATAGGGGCCTTCGTTCACTGATTTCCCCTATTCTCCGGCTATTCACTTCATAATACTTGAACAAAAATTCACTTTGGAGTTATATTCATCGGTGTAAACCTTACCTTCTTCCCACAACATTTTCTAGGTCTCGCCGGGATACCGCGACGGTACTCCGACTACCCAGATGCATATACCCTTTGAAACACTGTCTCATCTATTGGCTCTCTAATTTCACTAATTGCAGTAGTCATGTTCCTGTTTATTTTATGAGAAGCTTTTGCCGCTAAACGGGAAGTTTTATCTATTGAACTTACCTCAACAAACGCAGAATGACTTCACGGGTGCCCCCCTCCTTATCACACATTTGAAGAACCGGCATTCGTTCAAGTTCAAACATACGAGAAAGGAAGGAATCGAACCCCCATAAACTAGTTTCAAGCCAGCTACATGACCACTCTGTCACTTTCTTTATAAGATGCTAGTAAAATGAAATTACATTGCCTTGTCAAGACAATATTGCAGGTTAAACCCCTGCGTATCTTAGGCTAACAGCTATAATGGCACATCCCTCACAACTAGGTTTCCAAGACGCGGCATCACCTGTGATAGAAGAACTTCTTCATTTCCACGACCACGCATTAATGATTGTCTTCCTAATTAGCACTTTAGTCTTATATATTATTGTTGCTATAGTTTCCACTAAATTAACTAACAAATATATCCTGGACTCCCAAGAAATCGAAATTATTTGAACCATTCTCCCAGCAATAATCCTTATCCTTATTGCCCTTCCTTCCTTACGAATTTTATATCTCATAGACGAAATTAATGACCCCCACCTTACAGTTAAAGCTATGGGCCATCAATGATACTGAAGTTATGAATACACCGACTACGAAGATCTCAACTTCGACTCTTATATAGTACCTACGCAAGACCTAACCCCCGGACAATTTCGACTCCTTGAAACAGACCACCGAATGGTTGTCCCCATAGAGTCCCCAGTTCGAGTTCTAGTATCAGCTGAAGACGTCCTTCACTCATGAGCCGTCCCAGCCCTCGGAGTAAAAATAGACGCCGTCCCCGGCCGTTTAAACCAAACTGCTTTTATTACCGCACGCCCTGGGGTATTCTATGGGCAGTGCTCTGAAATCTGTGGGGCCAACCACAGTTTTATACCCATTGTAGTAGAAGCTGTCCCACTAGAACACTTCGAAAGCTGATCCTCTCTAATGCTTGAAGACACCTCACTGAGAAGCTAAACAGGACATAGCGTTAGCCTTTTAAGCTAGAAATTGGTGACCCACCGACCACCCCCAGTGACATGCCCCAATTGAACCCTACCCCTTGATTTATAATCCTTGTATTTTCCTGACTGGTTTTCCTGACTATTATTCCATCAAAAGTCCTGAAACATGCTTCCACTAATGAACCTGCCCCTCTAAGCATAGAAAAGCCTAAAACCGAACCCTGAAACTGACCATGGCATTAAACTTCTTCGACCAATTCATAAGCCCCACATGACTAGGAGTACCTCTAATTGTTATTGCACTTGTTTTTCCATGAATCCTATATCCGTCCCCGCTAAACCGATGATTAAACAACCGGATAATTACCCTACAAGGCTGGTTTATTACCCGCTTCACCCAACAATTACTTCTACCCTTAAACCCAAACGGACACAAATGGGCACTAATCCTTGCCTCCTTAATAATTTTTCTTCTTTCCCTCAATATACTTGGGCTCCTTCCATATACTTTTACCCCAACAACCCAACTCTCACTTAATATGGGTCTAGCTGTGCCATTTTGACTGGCCACAGTAATTATTGGTCTACGAAATCAACCAACCGCAGCCTTAGGACACCTCCTACCTGAGGGAACCCCTATCCCCCTTATCCCCGTGCTTATTATTATTGAAACAATTAGCTTATTCATTCGACCTTTGGCCCTAGGAGTCCGACTAACCGCTAACTTGACAGCTGGCCACCTCCTAATTCAACTCATTGCAACCGCAGTCTTTGTCCTCCTGCCTATAATAACAACTGTAGCTATTTTGACAGCCCTTCTTCTATTACTTCTCACCCTTTTAGAAATTGCAGTAGCCATAATCCAAGCATATGTATTTGTCCTTCTTCTCAGCCTTTATCTACAAGAAAACGTCTAATGGCCCACCAAGCACACGCATACCACATGGTTGACCCAAGTCCCTGGCCTCTAACCGGCGCAGTAGCTGCTCTATTAATAACATCAGGTCTTGCAATCTGATTCCACTTCCACTCTTTTATTCTAATAACCATAGGACTTATTCTCCTCCTACTTACAATATATCAATGATGACGAGACATTATTCGAGAAGGAACTTTCCAAGGACACCACACCCCCCCCGTCCAAAAAGGGCTGCGCTACGGAATAATTTTGTTCATTACATCAGAAGTTTTCTTCTTTCTCGGATTTTTCTGAGCCTTTTATCACTCAAGCCTTGCCCCCACACCAGAATTAGGCGGATGCTGACCTCCAACAGGAATCTCAACACTCGACCCATTTGAAGTACCGCTACTAAATACTGCTGTCCTCCTAGCATCCGGTGTTACCGTCACCTGAGCTCATCATAGTCTAATAGAGGGAAAACGAAAACAAGCCATTCAAGCACTTACCCTAACCATTCTTCTAGGCTTCTACTTTACGGCCTTACAAGCTATAGAATACTATGAAGCCCCATTTACTATTGCCGATGGCGTCTATGGGTCAACATTCTTCGTAGCAACAGGCTTCCACGGCCTCCACGTCATTATTGGCTCAACATTTTTAGCTATCTGCCTACTACGACAAATCCAATACCACTTTACCTCCGAACACCATTTTGGATTTGAAGCAGCCGCCTGATATTGACACTTTGTAGATGTCGTCTGACTATTCTTATACATCTCTATCTACTGATGAGGCTCATAATCTTTCTAGTATTAAAGATAGTACAAGTGACTTCCAATCACTTAGTCTTGGTTTAAGTCCAAGGAAAGATAATGAATTTGATCTCAACAATTTTCCTTATTACCTCAGCCCTATCGCTTCTGCTCGCCCTCATCTCATTTTGACTCCCCCAAATAAGCCCAGACGCAGAAAAATTGTCCCCCTATGAATGCGGCTTCGATCCCCTCGGATCTGCACGCTTGCCATTTTCCCTGCGATTTTTTCTAGTTGCTATTCTTTTCCTTTTATTCGACTTAGAAATTGCACTACTTCTTCCACTCCCCTGAGGCAACCAACTACCTAACCCCACCTACACCTTCTTCTGGGCTGCAGCCATTCTCATTTTACTCACCTTAGGATTAATTTATGAATGGCTTCAAGGAGGCCTTGAATGAGCAGAATAGGGGGTTAGTCCAAAATAAGACCTCTGATTTCGACTCAGAAGACTGTGGTTTAAGCCCACAACCCCCTTATGTCACCAGTACACTTCAGCTTTACATCAGCATTTATACTAGGGCTAATAGGACTGGCCTTCCACCGAACCCACCTCCTCTCAGCTTTACTATGTCTTGAAGGAATAATACTATCTCTATTTATTGCCCTAGCCCTTTGAGCCTTACAACTTGAAGTTACAGCTTTCTCTGCAGCCCCCATACTTCTCTTAGCCTTCTCCGCCTGTGAAGCCAGCACGGGCCTGGCCCTACTAGTTGCCACCACCCGAACACACGGATCAGATCGCCTCCAAAGCCTTAACCTACTACAATGTTAAAAATTTTAGCCCCAACAATTATGCTCTTTCCAACAATTTGACTTTCTTCACCAAAATGGCTCTGAACCACTACAACTGCTCAGACCCTACTAATTGCTTTAATGAGCCTAACTTGATTCAAAGCTAGTACTGAAATAGGCTGGACATCAACTAATCTTTATATAGGGGTTGACCCACTCTCAACCCCACTACTAATTCTTACCTGCTGACTGCTTCCGCTCATGATTCTAGCCAGTCAAAACCACATTGCCACCGAACCTATCCCCCGACAGCGAATATATATTTCCCTTCTAGTTTCCCTCCAAACCTTTTTAATCATAGCATTTGGGGCAACCGAAATTATCATGTTCTATATTATATTTGAAGCAACCCTAATTCCTACCCTTATTATTATTACTCGATGGGGAAATCAGGCCGAACGTCTTAACGCCGGGACATATTTTCTATTTTACACACTAGCAGGCTCTCTTCCCCTATTAGTGGCCCTCTTATTATTACAACAAAACACCGGTACACTTTCTATATTAATTATTCAATACTCCCAACCACTGCACCTACACACATGAGCAGACAAAGTTTGATGAGCCGGATGTCTAATTGCCTTTTTAGTAAAAATACCTTTATATGGGGTCCATCTCTGATTACCGAAAGCCCACGTAGAAGCCCCTGTAGCCGGCTCCATAGTATTAGCTGCTGTTCTATTAAAATTAGGAGGATATGGTATGATACGAATAATAGCTGTACTAGACCCGCTCACCAAAGACATAGCCTACCCATTCATCATTCTAGCCCTTTGGGGTATTATTATAACAGGCTCCATCTGTTTACGACAAACAGACCTAAAATCCCTAATCGCCTACTCCTCTGTAAGCCACATAGGATTGGTCGCCGGAGGAATCCTAATCCAAACGCCCTGAGGATTCACAGGAGCAATCATTTTAATAGTTGCCCATGGATTGGTATCCTCTGCCCTATTCTGCCTAGCCAACACAACATACGAGCGAACCCACAGCCGGACAATAATTCTGACCCGAGGCCTACAAGTAATTTTTCCCCTAACAGCCATATGATGATTTATTGCTAATCTAGCCAACTTGGCCCTCCCCCCCCTACCAAACTTGATAGGAGAACTCCTAATTATTACAGCTATATTCAATTGATCCCCCTGAACCCTAGCCCTCACGGGAACCGGAACCTTAATTACAGCTGCATACTCTCTTTACCTCTTCTTAATAACACAACGGGGACTCGTCCCACTACACATTATAGCCCTCCAACCCTTCCACACCCGAGAACATCTACTTATTGCCCTACACCTGATCCCCGTAATCCTACTTATCTTAAAACCAGAGCTCATATGAGGATGATGCTACTGTTAATATAGTTTAAACAAAACACTAGATTGTGGTTCTAGAAATAGAGGTTAGAACCCTCTTATTTACCGAGAGAGGCCCCGCAGCAACAGAGACTGCTAATCTCTGCATCCGTAGTTAAACTCTACGGCTCACTTGAGCTTTTAAAGGATAACAGCCTATCCATTGGTCTTAGGAACCAAAAACTCTTGGTGCAAGTCCAAGTAAAAGCTATGCACATTACACCCCTCATCCTCTCATCCTCTCTTATTTTAACCCTCAGTGTTCTAATCTACCCCCTAATCACCTCCCTAAGCCCAAAACCCCAAAAACCAGAATGAGCAGTTACACAAGTAAAAACAGCCGTAAGCAGCGCATTTTTTATTAGCCTGCTCCCCCTTATAATATTCTTAGACCAAGGAACGGAAAGTATTGTAACCAACTGACACTGAATAAATACTATAATCTTCGACATTAATATTAGCTTTAAATTTGACCACTACTCTCTTATATTTACCCCTATTGCCCTATTCGTTACCTGATCCATTCTTGAATTTGCATCTTGATACATACACTCGGACCCCTACATAAACCGCTTCTTTAAATATCTTCTACTGTTCCTCGTAGCCATAATCATTCTAGTAACCGCCAACAATATATTTCAACTTTTCATTGGCTGAGAAGGAGTCGGCATTATATCCTTCCTCCTAATCGGCTGATGATATGGACGAGCCGATGCTAACACAGCAGCCCTGCAAGCAGTGTTATATAACCGAGTAGGAGACGTAGGCCTAATTTTAAGCATAGCATGAATTGCAACAAACCTAAACTCATGGGAAATTCAACAAATCTTCTTTCTTTCTAAAGACCTGGACATAACTTTTCCTCTATTAGGCCTAATTCTCGCCGCCACAGGAAAATCAGCCCAATTTGGCCTCCACCCTTGACTACCCTCAGCCATAGAAGGCCCCACACCAGTATCTGCCCTACTACACTCAAGTACAATGGTAGTAGCTGGTATTTTTCTGCTTATTCGCCTTCACCCCCTTATAGAAAATAATTATCTAGCACTAACCACCTGCCTATGCCTAGGAGCCTTGACCACCCTATTCACTGCCACCTGTGCCCTCACCCAAAATGATATCAAAAAAATTATCGCCTTCTCAACATCTAGTCAGCTAGGACTCATGATAGTAACCATTGGATTAAACCAACCCCAACTAGCATTTCTCCACATCTGTACGCACGCATTCTTTAAAGCAATGCTCTTCCTATGTTCTGGCTCTATTATTCATGGCTTGAATGATGAACAAGATATCCGAAAAATAGGAGGCCTCCACAAACTTATGCCATTCACCTCCTCTTGCCTAACCATTGGAAGCCTAGCCCTTACGGGGACCCCCTTCTTAGCAGGATTCTTTTCAAAAGACGCTATTATTGAAGCCCTTAACACCTCTTATCTTAATGCCTGAGCCCTCATTCTCACCCTTATTGCCACCTCTTTTACCGCGGCCTACAGCTTCCGGGTAATCTTCTTCGTTGTTATGGGAACTCCGCGGTTTTTACCTCTCTCCCCCATCAACGAAAATAACCCCGCAATTATCAACCCTATTAAACGACTAGCTTGAGGTAGCATTACTGCAGGCCTCATTATTACCTCTAATTTATTACCATCAAAAACCCCTGTCATAACTATACCCCTAATACTAAAAATCACCGCCCTATTAATTACTATTATTGGCTTTCTCACGGCCATAGAACTAGCATCCATAACATCAAAACAACTTAAAACTACCCCCACTCTCCCCCTCCATAACTTTTCTAATATGTTAGGCTTTTACCCCACAACAATTCACCGACTTATACCCAAGCTTAACCTTACCATAGGGCAACTAATTGCCACTCAACTTGTAGACCAAACATGACTTGAAACCGCAGGCCCAAAAGGACTATCCTCCACACAAATTAAAATTGCCACGACTACAAGCAACATTCAACAAGGAATAATTAAAACCTATTTAGCCATATTCCTCTTAACAAGTACCCTAGCTACTTTACTAGTTCTTATCTAAACTGCACGAAGTGCCCCACGACCCAAGCCCCGAGTTAATTCAAGTACAACAAAAAGGGTTAATAGCAACACCCACCCCGACACAACCAGCATTCCTCCCCCAAAAGAATATATCAAAGCAACCCCACTAGTATCTGCTCGCACTACAAAAAACCCTTTATTATCAATAACCCCCCAAGACCCTTCATACCAACCCCCCTGAAATCACCATGCAGCCGTTCCCACCATAAATAAATAAACCAGGACATAACCGAAAACAGAACTATCCCCCCAACTTTCTGGAAAAGGCTCAGCAGCTAAAGCTGCCGAATAAGCAAATACAACCAATATCCCACCTAAATAAATCAAAAATAATATTAAAGACAAAAAAGACCCCCCATAACCCACCAAGACACCACAACCGACCCCTGCCGCCACAACCAACCCCAACGCAGCAAAATAGGGAGCCGGATTAGATGCTACTGCCACCAAGCCCACCACTAAACCCAATAGGAATAAAGAAAATAAATAACTCATAATTCCCACCCGGACTTTAACCGAGACTAATGACTTGAAAAACCACCGTTGTTATTCAACTATAAGAACCCCTAATGGCCAGCCTACGAAAAACACACCCACTTTTAAAAATTGCTAATGATGCACTAATTGATTTACCTGCCCCGTCCAACATCTCCGCATGATGAAATTTTGGCTCACTCCTCCTGCTCTGCCTAATTATGCAAATCCTAACGGGATTATTTCTAGCTATGCACTACACCTCCGACATCTCCACCGCCTTTTCCTCAGTTGCCCATATTTGCCGTGATGTAAACTATGGTTGGTTAATTCGCAATATACATGCCAACGGCGCCTCCTTCTTTTTTATCTGTATTTACCTCCACATTGGACGAGGCCTATATTATGGCTCCTACCTTTATAAAGAGACCTGAAACATTGGAGTTATCCTTCTTCTACTAGTCATAATAACCGCATTCGTAGGCTATGTACTCCCATGAGGACAGATATCATTTTGAGGGGCAACAGTTATCACAAATCTCCTCTCCGCTATTCCCTACGTAGGCGACACACTAGTACAATGAATTTGAGGGGGTTTCTCAGTAGACAATGCGACCCTAACCCGATTTTTCGCCTTCCACTTCCTCCTCCCCTTTGCAATCATCGCAGCCACAATCCTTCATGCTCTCTTCCTCCACGAAACAGGATCAAATAACCCCATCGGACTAAACTCAGACGCAGATAAAATCTCATTCCACCCCTACTTCTCATACAAAGACCTTCTGGGATTTATTATTCTCCTCACAGCCCTAACATCACTAGCCCTATTCTCCCCCAACTTATTAGGCGACCCCGAAAACTTTACCCCCGCCAACCCCCTGGTTACCCCAACACATATTAAACCAGAATGATATTTCCTGTTCGCTTACGCCATCCTACGATCAATTCCTAATAAACTAGGAGGCGTACTAGCTCTATTATTCTCAATTCTAGTCTTTATATTAATCCCCATGCTTCACACTTCAAAACAACAAGGACTTACCTTTCGCCCACTCACCCAATTCCTGTTCTGAACTTTAGTCGCAGACGTACTAATCCTAACATGAATTGGAGGAATGCCAGTAGAAGACCCGTTCATCATTATTGGTCAAATTGCCTCCATCCTCTATTTCGCAATCATTCTCGTTTTCAACCCCCTAGCAGGCTGGCTAGAAAACAAGCTACTTAACTGACCCTGCATTAATAGCTTAATAACAAAGCATCGGTTTTGTAATCCGAAGATCGGGGGTTAAAACCCCCCTTAATGTCCAGAAAAAGGAGATTCTAACTCCCACCACTAACTCCCAAAGCTAGTATTCTAAACTAAACTATTTTCTGCTACACGATGGTTTAGTACATAATATGTATATAGTACATAATGGTTTAAGCACATAATATGTATATAGTACATAATGGTTTAAGTACATAATATGTATATAGTACATAATGGTTTAAGTACATAATATGTATATAGTACATAATGATCTAGTACATAATATGTACACTATACATATGGTGTAGTACATTATATGCATGATTTTACATAAAATGGTTTTAAACATTACATTATTTATCCCAATTAACAAATCTAGTACATTAAACCATCAACATAAATATTAAGGTATACATACCCATATTATGGCCCTCGACGGGTAAATTAATGTAAGTTGATAACTTGAATAGTCCCCATACCTCCATTAAACCATTTTCTATGCAAGAACCAACTAAAATAGGACCTCAATATATTAATGTAGTAAGAGACCACCAACCAGTTTATATAAATGTACACAGTCCTTGATAGGTCAGGGACAACTATTGTGGGGGTCGCACACAGTGAACTATTACTGGCATCTGGTTCCTATTTCAGGGCCATATTAGGTAAACCTTCCCTACTCGTTCCTTGTAAATAGCATCTGATTATTGGTGTTATTCTTATTGTCCATGACCCACCATGCCAAGGCGTTCTCTTAAATGCATAGGGTTTCCTTTTTTTTAGGTCACTTTCATTTGACATTTGGTCACTTTCGGAGTAACAAATATTAAGGTAGTACATTTCCTTGTTAAAGTAATGTCAATGAAACACTTCAAAGATATATCATAAAATAACTGCATAAGTTTATATCAGGTGCATACATGATTATTTTACCCTCATTGATATCTAAGGTGTCCCCCCCCGTCTAAAAAACGCGTATTTTCGCGATAAACCCCCCTACCCCCCTACGCCGGGCAAGTTCCTATATTTATCCTGTCAAACCCCAAAACCAGGAAAGGCTCGATCGACGTAATTCAACAAGTGGTGAGATGTGTTGTTATATAGTAGTGCACATACCGCATGCTTATATGATAAACTACAGCCATGTCAGGGTCGACACAGCTATTTTTAACCCGCTCAACCCAAACATTTATGTTAATTTATATATTTTTCAGAATAGATCACATATTATATAATTGCA